AATCCTACTGAGAGGTCCACTGTGGATCAGAAATTGTTGAAGAAAGAACAAGAGGTTTCTTTTGCCCCTTTCCGGCGATCGGAAACTAAAGAAATAGTGAATCTATTCAAGACAATGGCGTATTTACAAAAGACCGTCTCAATTCATCCTATTTCATCAGATCCGGGATGTGATATGGTTCCGAAGGATGAACTGGATTCAGAAGAGAGATTTCAAGAAATGGCAGATCTATTCACTCTATCAATAACCGAGCCGGATCTGGTGTATCATAAGGGATTTGCCTTTTCTATTGATTCTTCCGTATTGGATCAAAAACAATTCTTGGCTGAGGCCAGGGATGAATCGAAAAAGAAATCTTTATTGGTTCTACCTCCTGTTTTTTACCAAGAGAATGAATCTTTTTATCGAAGGATCAGAAAAAGGGGGGTCCAGATCTCCTGCGGGAATGATTTGGAAGATCCAAAACCAAAAATAGTGGTATTTGCTAGCAACAACATCGTGGAGGCAGTCAATCAATATAGATGGATCCGAAATCTGATTCAAATCCAATATAGCACCCATGGGTACATAAGAAATGTATTGAATCGATTCTTTTTAATGAATCGATCCGATCGCAACTTCGAATATGGAATTCAAAGGGATCAAATAGGAAATGATACTCTGAATCATAGAACTTTTATGAAATATACGATCAACCAACATTTATCGAATTTGAAAAAGAGTCAAAAGAAAGGGTCCGATCCTCTTATTTTGATTTCTCGAACCGAGAGATCCGTGAATCGGGATCCTAATGCATATAGATACAAATGGTCCAAGGGGAGCAAGAATTTCCAGGAACATTTGGAACATTTCGTTTCTGAGCAGAAGAGCCGTTTTCAAGTGGTCTTCGATCGATATCGATCAATACGTAATCGATATCGATCAATACGTAATCGATATCGATCACGTATTAACCAATATTCGAGTGATCGGTCTGAGGTTAGCGACAAAAAAGATAATCGATATCGATCACGTATTAACCAATATTCGAGTGATCGGTCTGAGGTTAGCGACCAAAAAAATTTGGCTAAGTTCCGTTCTTTCGTTTTCTCCAAGTTACTTCTTTTTTTGTCTAACTCACTTCCTTTTTTCTTTGTGAGTTTCGGGAATACCCCCCCCATTCAGAGGTCCGAGATCCGCGTCTCTGAATTGAAAGGTCCGAATGATCGACTCTGCAATCAGTTCTTAGAATCAATAGGTCTTCAACTCGTTTATTTGAAAAAATTGAAACCATTCTTATTGGATGATCATGAGACTTCCCAAAAATCGAAATTATTGTTCAATAAGAAACCAGAGGGGATGATTGACTCATTCCATACTAGAAATAATCGCGGGAAATCTTTGGATTCCTATTTCTCAATGATATCCCACGATCAAGACAATTGGTTGAATCCCGTGAAACCATTTCATAGAAGTTCATTGATCTCTTCTTTTTATAAAGCAAATCGACTTCGATTCTTGAATAATCCACATGACTTCGGCTTCTTTTGTAACAAAAGATTCCCCTTTTATGTGGATATCAAGAATTTGGATTTTACGTATGGACAATTCCTCAATATCTTGTTCATTCGCAACACAAAATTTTCTTTGTGCGGCGACAAAAAAAAACATGCTTTTTTGGAGAGAGATACTATTTCATCAATCGAGTCACAGGTATCTAACCTATTCAAGGATTTTCCACAAAGTGGTGACGAAAGGTATAACTTTTACAAATATTTCCACCTTGCAATGCGATCTGATCCATTAGTTCGTAGAGCTATTTACTCGATCGCAGACATTTCTGGAACACCTCTAACAGAGGGACAGAGAGTCAATTTTGAAAGAACTTATTGTCAACCTCTTTCAGATATGAATCTATCTGATTCAGAAGGGAAGAACTTGTATCAGTATCTCAATTTCAATTCAAACATGGGTTTGATTTATTCTGAGAAATGTTTCTCATCCGAAAAGAGGAAAAAGAAAAAACCCGAAAAGAGGAAAGAGAAAAAACCCGAAAAGAGGAAAGAGAAAAAACCCGAAAAGAGGAAAGAGAAAAAACCCGAAAAGAGGAAAGAGAAAAAACCCGAAAAGAGGAAAGAGAAAAAACCCGAAAAGAGGAAAGAGAAAAAACCCGAAAAGAGGAAAGAGAAAAAACAGAGTCTTTATCTAAAGCAATGGGTTGAGAAAGTGCAGATGGATAGAGCCTTGCAAGGAGAGAGGGTTTCTTTAATTCTCTCAAACTGGAATCTATTCAAAACATATGTTATGCCATTTAGCCTTACCTCGACAGGGTACAATTTGCTAAAGTTGATGTTTTTAGATACTTTGGGATCATACGTAATGCCGCTACTAAGGAGCAGTCCAAAATTTGTATCCATTTGTTATGCTATATCTGATCCATGCGGAATATCATGGCGAATTCTTCAGAAAAAATTGTGTCTTTTACAATGGAATTGGATAAGTGCGATTTCGAATAAGTGTTTCCATAAGCTTCTTCTGTCTGAAGAAAGTATTCATCGAAATAATGAGTCACCATCGATGACAGATCTGAGATGGCCAAATCTTGGGGCGTTCCTCTATTCAATCCTTTTCCTTCTTTTTGTTGCTGGACATCTCGTTTTTTCACACCTTCTCTTTTTATCCCAAGACTTTAGTGAGTTACAGAGAGATTTCGCAAGGGCCCAATCTTTGATGATTCCATCATACATCGTGGAGTTGCGAGAACTTCTGGATATGTACCCCGCACCTCGTTCTTTCAAGAAGCTCTTTCTAGCTGCTCGGGAAAAATTAGTAAATTATCTACGATGGGGTGGTGGACGCAAATCTTTTCTTATCCATCTCTTCGAGCTCCTCAATATCACACCAAATCCCATCGATCGAATCGCTTTTTTGAAAAATACGAGACATCTAAGTCATACAAGTAAAGAGCTCTATTCATTGATAACAGAGCTAGGGGATTTCTCTTCTCTCTGTTCTGGTCAACGTTATCGTTATGATCAAATAATAGAAAATGTGAACGGTCCTTGTTGTTTGATTGACGATAAAATAGAATCCTGGATCTCGAACTGTGATGCGATTGAGGATAAAGAAAGAGAATTCTTGGTTCCGTTTTGCAACTTCACGAGAGAAACAAGGATTGATCAAATTCTATTGAGTTTGACTCATAGTGATCATTTATCAAACAATGACTCTGCCTCTCAAATGAGTGAAGAACCGGGAGCATTTTACTTACGACACTTAGTTGACATTCATAAAAAGGGTCTAATGAATTATGAGTGCAATACATCCTGTTTAGCAGAAAGACGGATATTCCTTGCTCATTATCAGACAATCACTTATTCACCGTGCGGGGATAATCGTTCTCATTTCCCATCTCATGGAAAAACCTTTTCGCTCCGCTTACCCCTACACCCCTCTAGGGCTACTTTAGTGATAGGTTCTATAGGAAGTGGACGATCCTATTTGGTCAAATCCCTAGCGACAAACTCCTATGTTCCTCTCATTACAGTAGTTCTGAACAAGTTCCTGAAGAACTGGACGCCTCAAGGTTTTGATATTCACGAGAGTGGCGTTTATGATGAGTATGGTGACGATGCGGAGGAGGCGAACGATTACGGGGCCAGTTTTTTTGATTTTTTGGACAATGACAGTGACGATTATGAGGATCGTGACAGTGACGATTATGATGAGCCTGGTGCCAGTGACGATTATGAGCCTGGTGATATGGAAGATTTTGTTGATAGCGAGATGACGGAGTGGCTAACTAAGACGAATGTGCCACTTGTGTATCAGTTGCTGGACGATGAAATAGACGAATTTTATATCACCCTTCAATTCGAATTAGCAAAAGCAATGTCTCCTTGCATACTATGGATTCCAAACATTCATGATCTGGATGCGAAAGAGTCGGATTACTTATCCCTCGGTCTATTAGTGAACCATCTCTCCAGGGATTGTGGAAGACGTTCCACTAAAAATGAGATTCTTGTTATTGCTTCGACTCATATTCCCCAAAAAGTGGATCCCTCTCTAATAGGTCCGGATGGATTAAGTACATGCATTAAGACACGAAGGCTTCTTGTTCCACAACAACAACAGTGCCTTTTCACCCTTTCATATACTAGGGGATTTCACTTGGAAAATAAAATGTTCCATACTCATACTAATGAATTCGAGTCCACAATCTTGGGTCCCAGTGTACCAGATCTTGTAGCACTTACCAACGAGGCCCTATCGATTAGTATTACACAGAAGAAATCAATTATAGACACTACTACAATTAGATATGCTCTTCATAGAAAAACTTGGGATTTGGAAGCCGACAGAAACCTAAGCCCGGCTAAGGAGCATGGGACCCTTTTCTATCAGGTAGGAAGGGCTTTTGCACACACTGTACTTCTAAGGAATTGCCCCATAGATCCTATATCTATCTATATCAAGAAGAACTTATGTGAAGCAGGGGATTCTTCTTTGTACAAATGGTACTTCGAACTTGGAACGAGCATGAAGAAATTAACGATACTTCTTTATCTTTTGACTTGTTCTGCCGGATCGATCGCTCAAGACCTTTTGTCTCCCCCCGGACCCGATGAACAAAATTTGATCACTTCTTATGGACTCGTTGAGAACGATTCTGATCTAGTTCATGGCCTATCTGATATAGTTCATGGCCTATTAGAGTTAGAAGGCGCTCTGGTGGGATCCTCGCCGACAGAAGAGGAAGTAGAAGGGACAGAAGAGGAAGTAGAAGGGACAGAAGAGGAAGTAGAAGGGACAGAAGAGGAAGTAGAAGGGACAGAAGAGGAAGTAGAAGGGACAGAAGATGAGGAAGTAGAAGGGACAGAAGAGGAAGTAGAAGGGACAGAAGATGAGGAAGGAGAAGGGACAGAAGAGGAAGTAGAAGGGACAGAAGATGAGGAAGGAGAAGGGACAGAAGAGGAAGTAGAAGGGACAGAAGATGAGGAAGGAGAAGGGACAGAAGA